ATGTCTCGTTACCGAGGGCCTCGTTTCAAAAAAATACGCCGTCTGGGTGTTTTACCGGGACTAACTAGCCAATTAAAAATTATCAGATGTACTAGTAAAAGAACCACACCCGGAAGTGATCCTAGAAACCAATCACGCTCCGGGAAAAAATCTCAATATCGTATTCGTTTAGAAGAAAAACAAAAATTGCGTTTTCATTATGGTCTAACGGAAAGACAATTACTTAAATACGTTCATATCGCTGGAAAAGCCAAAGGGTCAACAGGTCAGGTTTTACTACAATTACTTGAAATGCGTTTGGATAACATCCTTTTTCGATTAGGTATGGCTTCGACCATTCCTGGAGCCCGACAATTAGTTAACCATAGGCATATTTTAGTTAATGGTCATATAGTAGATATACCAAGTTATCGATGCAAACCCCGAGATATTATTACTACAAGGGATGAACAAAAATCCAGAGCTCTGATTCAAAATTATCTTGATTCATCTCCCCGTGAAAAATTGCCAAAACATTTAACTCTTCACCCATCCCAATATAAAGGATCAGTCAATCAAATAATAGATAGTAAGTGGGTCAGTTTGGAAATAAATGAGTTGCTAGTCGTAGAATATTATTCCCGTCAAACTTGAACCTAACCTAAAATAAAACAACAAGGGTTCGTCGAATTTTTCCCTCCCCTTTGTTTGGCGAAGTAAATCGCTAAAGTAAGGGAGCTTGATCTGTATTTCTATCCTTCATGTATCATAAATAAATGGATCGAGAGGCTATTTTCATGCCTTGGATCCGCTTTTTCAAATATTTTGAGTACTATGTACTACAGCAACTAGAATTAGCAATAGGAATATACAATCTATATTACAGAAAGTTATAGTTAAATACCATCTAGATGTATGTAGATATCCATAGTGGAATCATATGAAAGAGATCTTTTTTTATATCTAAGCGATTCGATGAATTACTCCTAAGGATTCACATCATAATAAGAGTGCTGGTTGATAAGAATTACTTCTGGAAGAAAAAAAGAAATCTATATTATATTATATCTATATTAATATTATATATATACAGTATAGAAATAGAAAAAAAAGTACGGATTATTATATTATATTATGATTATATTATGATTATGTATCCATTGAGTAAATTAAATGATTATTCATGATTCCATATTGAATCAATTCCATACCGGTTCCAAACAAACTTGAGGAATGTTATGGTAAAACTTCGTTTAAAACGATGTGGTAGAAAGCAACGTGCGACTTGAAGGAATGATCGGTTGTGGATTCTTACATCCACCATATATTAATATATAAATTATGAGGTGCTCTTAGCTCGACATAGTTTGTTCGGTTCTAATTATTTACTTTAACCAACCCACAACCCAACTAAATGGGGTTGTTAGTTAAAGTAAAAGTAAATAATACACGATGGAGCTCGAGCGGAAAAGATTAATTAATTTCTCAGAGGTAAGGATCTATGGTTAATGTCAATCAATAAGTTAGAACAACTTCGTAAGCATATCTTCGATATAGAAATTCAAAAGATTCAATTCGAATAAAATATCCTTTTGGATTTGAAATTTTTGTTGGAATTGGAAAAACTATTTCGATCATAAAGTGTATCACACGAGAATCAAGCGTTTATACGCTTCTTCGATAGTCAATAAATAACAAAAGGTATGTTGCTGCCATTTTTAAACGATTAAAGATCACCGAAGTAATGTCTAAACCCAATGATTCAAAACGAAGATAAACGATCCTGGAACAAGAAAACACCCATTTTTTTTGTCTCAACACTTTGAACAAAATAAAAAAAGGAATCCAAAAAATGGATAAAAAACGAGACAAAAAAGTGGGTTAGAGACAGCTCAATAAATGAAATGCCAAGGACTCGGGATTTTCCTTTGAACTCTTTGAGAATTATCTAACTTGAGTTATAAGTACGAATGGTTTTTCGGGTTTTCGACCAAAAAAAACGAAAAAAATCATAGTTTCGGTTTAATTTAATTGATTATTTTATGGATCTATTTGCCACTCTATATACTATGACATTAGAATCATTCTTTCTCGAGCCGTATGAGGAGAAAGCCTCCTATACGTTTCTAAGGGGGGAATTGTTCATCTATATCTATCCCAATGAGCCATTTATCGAATCGTTGCAATTGATGTTCGATCCCGAAGAGAAGGAAGAGATCTTCGTAAAGTGGGTTTTTATGATCCAATAAAAAATCAAGCTTCTTCAAATGTTCCCGCCATTTTATATTTCCTTGAAAAAGGCGCTCAACCTACGGAAACTGTTCATGATATTTTAAAGAAGGCGGAGATATTTAAGGAACTTCGCGTTAATTACGCGAAATAAAATGTAATTCATACAATACATATAAAAACGAGAAAATAAAAAAGAGCTAGTCTAGTTTTGTGTAATTTTTTCTTCACTATTCCCCTTCCCGTTTGCCCATCTTTTGTTCTATCCATAAAATTATGGATGGTATTATCCCTCAATCGGGTAGTTTTTGGCGAGACTCCACTAAAAAAAGGGGCCGAGCTTTCTTATGGTATCTTTATGGATATTGAATAAACCCGAGGTTTTCTTCTTGATTATTTTTTTCTTTTCGACATCTACACTTTTTTTATTCTCTAGGTAGGTTATCTATGAAATGCCAATCCAACACAAGTTCTTATTATTTTATAATATTATAATAATAATATTATTTTTTTTTTCTCAACGTTCATATTGACAATAGTGTATTGAAAAAATATAATTGATCGTGGATAAATAGATCTATTTATCCACGCCCTATAAGTTTTTTTTTACTTTACTTCATGTAAGCGATAGGTTCCTTAAATTCTCTGGGATATATTTTATTTATCTTATCCGGGAATTTTTCAGATTTTCATTATAGCTGTTCATTTTTATGTTCATAATTTACTATAAAAAAATGTTTTTGATGGGGTTGTGCAATCCAATCTCTCTTTTTTTTTCGATCGTATCTACACACCATAATTTTATTTTTGGGTTGCTAACTCAACGGTAGAGTACTCGGCTTTTAAGTGCGGCTAAAATCTTTTACACATTTGGATGAAGGAACGGATTCGTCCATACCGTTGGTAGAGTTTGTAAGACCCCGACTGATCCTGAGAGGGAACGAATGGAAAAAACAGCATGTCGTATAAATGAATAACTCATATCATAAATAAATAACAAAAAGATAGAGTACTTAACCCTTACGGGATCGGTACAAAATATTTGTTTAGTTTGTTAGAGTTTTAATTCTTAGAGCGGTACAAAAAATCAATTATGGTTGGATCGAGTGAATAAATGGATAGAGCCAAAAAGCTCCAATTATAGGGAAACAAAAAGAGCAACGAGCTTCGGTTCTTAATTCGAATAATTACCAATTACCCGATCTAATTATACGTTAGAAATATATTAGTCCCTGGGGCGGGCAAAGGTTATGAAATCACTTTAATAAAATAAGTGGATTCTTCACTTTTTTTTTGAATCCTAACTATTCTATTAATTATATCCCTGTGCGGAGACGAATGTGTAAAAGAAACAGTATATTGAGAAATATAATTCTAAAGTCAAAAGAGCGATCGGGTTGCAAAAATAAAGGATTTCTCAATATCTTCGGTATCTTATAACGAACAAGAACCAATCGGATGGAAAAAGAGAGAATCCATGGATTAATCATTTCCAAGGTATCATAGTAAGAAAAGATACCTTGATACCTTGTTTTGACTGTATCGTACCTATGTATCGTATCATTTGATGACCCAAGAAATCCCCGGTTTTGGTTCAAATCGAATTTCAAATGGAGGAATTACAAGGCTATTTAAAGATAGATAGATCGCGAGAACGGGACTTCCTATACCCACTTCTCTTTCAGGAATACATTTATGCACTTGCTCATGATCATGGGTTAAATAAATCGATTCTTTATGAGCCTATGGAAAATTTAGGTTATGACAAAAAATATAGTTTAATAATTGTTAAACGTTTAATTACTCGAATGTATCAACAGAAGCATTTGATTATTTTTACGAATGATTCTAATCCAAATTTTTTTTATGTCCGAAAAAAAAATTTGGATTCTCAAATGATATCAGAGGGGGTTGCAGTCATTGTGGAACTTCCATTCTCACTGCGATTAGTATCTTCCCCAGAAAGTAAAGAAATAGACAAATCTATGACTACTTTACGATCAATTCATTCCATATTTCCCTTTTTAGAGGATAAATTATTACATTTAAATCATGTATTAGATATACTAATACCCTACCCTATCCATCTGGAACTATTGGTTCAAACCCTTCGCTCTTGGATACAAGATGCTCCCTTTTTGCACTTATTGAGATTCTTTCTCTACAAGTATCATAATTGGAATAGTCTTATTACTCAAAAAACGAAAATGATTCTCTTTTTTTCAAAAGAGAATCAAAGATTTTTACTGTTCCTATATAATTTTCATGTATATGAATCGGAATCCATATTTGTTTTTCTCCGTAAACAATCTTATCATTTACGATCAACGTCTTCTAGAGCTTTTCTTGATCGAACACATTTTTATAGAAAAATAGAACATTTTTTAGTGGATTTTCGTAATGATTTTCATACTATCCTATGGTTGTTCAAGGATCCTTTCATACAGTATTTCAGATTTCAAGGAAAATCCATTTTGTCTTCAAAAGGAACCCCTCTTCTGATGAAGAAATGGAAATATTACCTTGTAAATTTATGGGAATGTCATTTTTACTTTTGGTCTCAACCGGATAGGATTCATATAAACCAATTATCCAATCATTTTATCGATTTTCTGGGTTATCTTTCAAGTGTACGACCAATTCCTTCAGCAGTAAGGAGTCAAATGTTAGAAAAGTCATTTATTATAGATATTGTTATTAAAAAGTTTGATACTATAGTTCCAATTATTCCTTTGATTGGATCATTGGCTAAAGCGAAATTTTGTAACTTTTCAGGACATCCCATTAGTAAG